TATTTCCTACATTGATATACACAAACTCTCTTATCATTTCTTCCTTCTTCCTTTTGGTCTCATATATCATATAACAAACATATAATATGGTAAAAGACTTATATAAAGTATGAAATAAATATGAAATCTACCACAAAAAATTAATATTTTTTAGGAATTTAAGGCGGAAATGGACGTATTTTTTTCTTTAAATAAATATCTATTTTGTACATTTCAATTTGAATTAGGAACTCCGCGTACAAGTGGTAAGTCATTAACTACATATACACATACGGTCATATATGTATTACCATTAGGTATTACAAATTACAATAAAATTACAATAACGAATACAGAAAGAGGAGTTTTTAAAATGCGAGATCTAAAAACATATCTCTCCGTGGCACCGGTAGTAAGTACTCTATGGTTCGGGTCTTTAGCAGGTTTATTGATAGAGATCAATCGTTTTTTTCCGGATGCGTTGATATTCCCCTTTTTTTCATTCTAGCTATTGATATGGGAAGGGGGAAGAAGATTAGAGATACAATCAAATATCTGTAACTAATCCCTACCCCTCCCTCCTTTTTTTCTTTGTTTTTTCTTTTTTTCTTTTTTTACTTATTCTTTCTAAAAAAAAAAAAAACAAAGAAAAAGCGGTTTCACCCTCAGTGAAACTATGAACTCGGGCTCAGGCTCAAATTAAATTAATAATAGAACGGAAATGCGGTGGTTGGGGCAACAATATCATACAAGATACTTAACTGAAAATGAAATACTGGACGGCAATTGGCAATTAAAAATTATAAATATAGTTAGAAATCATTATATTACTTATTATTTATTACTATATTGATTGCAACAAAATATTTATTTCATAATTTGATTTCGAGTTACCTGCTTCTATTTTTGTGTCCTTTCTTCTTCCTTGCTTCGGGTCGGAAAATTAAAGAATTGAGTGAATCAAAAACCAACGGAGGTTCATGGCTAAGGGTAAAGATGTCCGAGTAACGGTTATTTTGGAATGTACCAGTTGTGTTCGAAATCGTGTTAATAAGGAATCAATGGGCATTTCCAGATATATTACTCAAAAGAATCGACACAATACGCCTAGTCGATTGGAATTGAGAAAATTCTGTCCCTGTTGTTACAAACATACGATTCATGGGGAGATAAAGAAATAGATCGAACCGATCGCTCGTGTGTCAGTCTTCCAAGGAAGATGAAAAATTACATATTATATATAACAATATATATAATTTATTTTTTAATTTATTTAAATAGAAACAAATAAATATAAACAAACCAAATCCTATTTCGATCGGATCAAAGATGATATAGAATTAAGAAATAGGATTGGGATTTTCAGGATAAGGAATAAACAAACCATGGATAAATCCAAGCGAATCTTTCTTAAATCTAAGCGATCTTTTCGTAGGCGTTTGCCTCCGATCCAATCGGGGGATCGAATTGATTATAGAAACATGAGTTTAATTAGTCGATTTATTAGCGAACAAGGAAAAATATTATCTAGACGGGTGAATAGATTGACCTTAAAACAACAACGATTAATTACTATTGCTATAAAACAAGCTCGTATTTTATCTCCGTTACCTTTTCTTAATAATGAGAAACAATTTGAAAGAAGCGAGTCAACCGCTAGAGCTGCTGGTCTTAGAACCAGAAAAAAATAGGTTGACTCTTCAATTGAATTGAATCAAAATAAAATTCCAATCCAAACTCAAATGCGGATTGACTTTTTTTTTTTTGTTCGAAAAATCGTAAAATCGAAATGTCCTGTCGTAAGAAAAAAAATGGGAGAAGAGGAATAAATATTTTTTATTTAACGTCTTTCTTCATTTTGATGACTTTATCATATTTTATCATACTAATTTCTACTCTACCTTCCCAGAGTTCATTCTCCAGGGAACTCCATTTAAACTATTCCAACGGATTCCTTCCAATCTCTTTATTTTATGATCTCATTGGAAATCATATAAAGACAACTCTTATTTAATATAGCTATTTGTGCAAGTATTTTACGATTAAGAAGTAACTGTCTCTTGTACAGATTGTGTATAAATTTACTATAACTGAAGTATACTTTATTCTCGCGAATTACTGCATTTATCCGAGTGATCCACAACCGACGAAAATCTCTCTTTTGTCTACCTCTATCCCGATGAGCCGAAACCAAAGCTCTTATTTTCTGTTGAGTAATAGTACGAGTAAGTCTTGAATGAGCCCCTCGAAAGGTTGATGCAAATAAACGAATTTTTGTTCTACGTCTTCGAGCTATATACCCTCGTTTAATTCTGGTCATTGAATAAATGAAACTTTGATGAATAACTAATCGATTTCCTTTCTTTCAGTTATTCCCTTCCCGTATCCTAGTCTATTAATAACAAAACGGATTCTTCCAATGTATAAAATTTTAATTCCAATGGCTTTTGCTACTATAACCTTCCCGACCACGATTTTTTTTTTTTTTTTTCTAGGTGAAATGCCTAGAAAAAATTGTATTGATATTAGGTATCAAAAACACATAAAAGTAGTAAATATAAATGGATATAGTGGGTTCCATCGTTTCTATGGTTACTTCTTAAACGGTGAGGTCCTCTCTATACACCGGAGCCCTTCTTTCATTTAATCAATGTTATTGTTAACTTGTACAGTTCACACTCTTTGGCTCTACCCATAATTATCCAGTACGAGGTCTTTCACAATGAGATCTACTTATACAGTAACGGTATTTAATTATGAAGATTAGCTGAGTAGCTGACCCTGTTAGTCCGTTCTTGCAAGAGTAAGGCATAATTTTTCTGCTTTTTAAAATAGTATTTCCCCTGCTTAATGGATATCATTTGCTATCAATGGAGAATTCTTTCTCATCTTAAATTTAAAACGGAGTTGATTGGATTTGCACCAACGGAAACCATACATTTGATACCACAATAGAAGGATAGATCTTTTTTATTTTTAGATATTGAATGGAGTTCTTCCATTCTAGTCTATTCACTGGTACTGATCGTTGATACTGGATCAATTGTTTTCTTTCTTTTGTCCTAGCCCATGATCTGAACGAGTCGCACATACACCCTAGTACATGTTCCTCGTCGCTGAGGACATCCCCCAAGAGCGGGGGATTTCGTGACATTTCTGATTGGCTGTCTTGTGTTTCTAATAAGTTGTTTAATAGTTGGCATATTGAATCATATACATAATGGGCTGGTTTAGATCGATCTTAACCGGATGATTATGAATTATTTTATTTCTATATTAATAGATTAATGAATAGAATATTAAATCCGGTAAGAAGATAAAATCTCAAATCACCAATTCGTCTGAAATTTTTGTTATTTTTTCTTTTTTATTCAGTCGCTACAAGATCAACAATTCCATGAGCTTGGGCTTCTGTTGCTGACATAAAAACATCTCTTTCCATATCTTCGGATACAACCCATAAGGGTTTGCCTGTCCTTTGGACATAAACCCTTGTGATGGTTTCGCGCAGCTTCAAAAGTTCTTCCGCTTCCAAGATAAATTCTCCCGTCTGTGCCTCATAAAAAGAACTAGCAGGTTGATGGATCATTACCCTGATGATATAACATAATAAATGTTTATTCTATCTCGCATGATGATAAGGTGGAATAATAAAATATATAATTGAACAACCGTACAGGCATCTTTTACGCATTGCATACGGCTCTATAATGGAATTCGTTTTTACCTTACTTAAATATCAAATAAATTAAATATAGGGTCTATCAGACTCGGGTTGGTAAATGATCCAATAACCACCCTTCTTTTTGTTTTTGGAGTAGTTCAAAAATACTATGATGGCTCCGTTGCTTTATATATTTATTTCGTCTGTTATTTAGCAATCCCAAAGTTTCTTTTTTTTTTTTTTTTTTCAAATAAAAAAACAAGATTTTTTTTATTTTCATATTCTTTCATAACCTAAATATTGTTAAGAGCCTCCCGGCGTGAAAACAAAAAAGTTTGTGACGCTGAAATAGGCCTCCCGATAGATTAGATAAAATCGGAAATACCTTTTATCTCATACTACTCTTTCGATACATAATTTAAGGGTTAAAAAAATTTATCATATCGAATTCGAAGTGCCATGCTATTATTACTTAATATTCATATTTCATATAGCGCGAAGGCATAGTCTTCTTTTTTCTCTCAAATCAAATAAAAAACTCATTGGCGCCAAGCGTGAGGGAATGCTAGACGTTTGGTAATTTCTCCTCCGACCAGAATAAAAGATCCCATTGAAGCGGCTAATCCCATGCATATTGTCTGTATATCTGGTCGCACAAATTGCATAGTATCATAAATAGCTACTCCGGGTATTACCCATCCGCCAGGAGAATTTATAAACAAATATAGATCTTTGGTATCATCCTCTATACTGAGATATACCATAAGACCAATAAGTTGATTCGAGATCTCGCTACCAACCCCTTGGCCTAAAAAAAGTAATCGTTCTCGATAAAGTCGGTTGATTGGGATAAAGTTGTATCCCTTAGAAACCGTACATGCACCTTTTGATGCATACGGTTCAACAAAAATAACGAAAAAAAAAAAAGAATCAATGTGTAGATGTAGATTCTAGCGCTTTCTTTTATTTTTTTATTTTTTTTTTTTTCATACCAGGCTTTTAACTTATAAAAAGGGGCTTTTCTTTCATTTTTCAAAAAAGATGGGTTTTGGCCTGTTTTGTTTATCTATAAAAAAAAATTACTAAATTTATCTAACTAACTTTTCATTGATGTATTGTTTCATCGAGATACAATCTCAATCGCGATGTAATTTTCTTGTTCCTGAATGGGCTTCTTCAATTTTTTTAGGTTTATGCTCTACTCCGAGTAAAGATCCGCCCGATTTGGATTTGCACATATATGACAAATGCCCCAATACCACGTCCTTTTGCTACGACTTCCTTTTTACAATTTATTTCATGTCTTACAACAGATATTCAATGCATTCATCATATTACTCGATTGATTAACAGTTTGAGATCACTTCTATTATAAATATATAAAGAAATAGAATATGATAGAAATAGTAATCATAAATAGATTTTTTACCGGTTTTTTTCTAAACGGAGCCTGGATACTTCATTTTATTGGCCTAACCAAGATAACCATAAATTATTCTAATTGATAATATTAATCTGTATACCCTCCCGAAAAAATGGATCTAATTGAACTTCACGCTCCAAATTTTTGATAATTCAATCAATCTTTCTTGGGCGAAGGGGAGGATATCTCGATCGGGGAAGAGAATGGGGAAATACCATATGACCCAATATATCTGACAAGTCGCACTATATGTCAATCCACAATGCATCTTCCTCTCCAGGACTTCGAAAAGGTACTCTTGGAACACCAATAGGCATTAAATAAAAGAAAAATTAAGTACTATATCTCACTTTGATGTGAAAGCGTAACAATGGATTTAGTGTCCTACTAATATTGGCCTTTATCATATTTTATCCCTTTATCATATTTTATCCATAGATTGACTAAGTTTATAAAAAAAGATAAAGAAGACAAAATGAATAAAGGAAAATTATTACAAATAAGTCCTTTGAATGATGAACAAATATATATATGCATTCACTCATATAAAATGGTATCAACTCCCCTACCATTGCGTATTGGTACTTATCGGGTGTAGAATAGATCTGCTTCTTTTTGTTCCTACGAACAAAATAGTTTCATTATTACTAAAAGTAATTGAAAAGAATCAAACAAATCAAAGAAATATTAATTATTTCCCCAAGATAATCCACTAAAAAGAGGGTCCACAGCATAGTTTTTTCCAATGCAATAAAGTTACATTGTGTCTATTTTTCATTGATAAAGGGGTATTTCCATGGGTTTGCCTTGGTATCGTGTTCATACCGTCGTATTGAATGATCCCGGTCGTTTGATTTCTGTCCATATAATGCATACAGCTCTGGTTGCTGGTTGGGCCGGTTCGATGGCTCTATACGAATTAGCAGTTTTTGATCCTTCTGATCCTGTTCTTGATCCAATGTGGAGACAGGGTATGTTCGTTATACCCTTCATGACTCGTTTAGGAATAACCAATTCATGGGGCGGTTGGAGTATCACAGGGGGTACTGTAACGAATCCGGGTATTTGGAGTTACGAAGGTGTGGCCGGGGCACATATTGTGTTTTCGGGCTTGTGCTTTTTGGCAGCTATCTGGCATTGGGTGTATTGGGATCTAGAAATATTTACTGATGAACGTACAGGAAAACCCTCTTTGGATTTGCCTAAGATCTTTGGAATTCATTTATTTCTATCAGGGGTGGCTTGCTTTGGTTTTGGTGCATTTCATGTAACAGGATTGTATGGTCCTGGAATATGGGTGTCCGATCCTTATGGACTAACTGGAAGGGTACAATCCGTAAATCCAGCGTGGGGTGTGGAGGGTTTTGATCCTTTTGTTCCGGGAGGAATAGCCTCTCATCATATTGCAGCAGGGACCTTGGGCATATTGGCGGGTCTATTCCATCTTAGTGTACGTCCACCTCAACGCCTATACAAAGGATTACGTATGGGAAATATTGAAACCGTCCTTTCCAGTAGTATTGCTGCTGTCTTTTTTGCCGCTTTTGTAGTTGCTGGAACTATGTGGTATGGTTCAGCAACTACCCCGATTGAATTATTTGGTCCCACTCGTTATCAATGGGATCAAGGATACTTCCAACAAGAAATATATCGAAGAATTGGTGCTGGGTTGGCTGAAAATCAAAGTTTATCTGAAGCTTGGTCTAAAATTCCCGAAAAACTAGCTTTTTATGATTACATCGGCAATAATCCGGCAAAGGGGGGGTTATTCAGAGCGGGCTCAATGGACAACGGGGATGGAATAGCTGTTGGGTGGTTAGGACATCCTATCTTTAGAGATAAAGAGGGGCGCGAACTTTTTGTACGTCGTATGCCTACTTTTTTTGAAACATTTCCGGTTGTTTTGGTAGACGGAGACGGAATTGTTAGAGCCGATGTTCCTTTTAGAAGGGCGGAATCTAAATATAGTGTCGAACAAGTAGGTGTAACTGTCGAGTTCTATGGCGGCGAACTCAACGGAGTCAGTTATAGCGATCCCGCTACTGTGAAAAAATATGCTAGACGTGCTCAATTGGGTGAGATTTTTGAATTAGATCGTGCTACTTTGAAATCCGATGGTGTTTTTCGTAGCAGTCCACGGGGTTGGTTTACTTTTGGACATGCTTCGTTTGCTTTGCTCTTCTTCTTCGGACACATTTGGCATGGTGCTAGAACCTTGTTTCGAGATGTTTTTGCTGGTATTGATCCAGATTTAGATGCTCAAGTGGAATTTGGAGCATTCCAAAAACTTGGAGATCCAACTACAAGAAGACAAGTAGTCTGATACAATATGCTTTGTTACTTGTTACTTTTCATTTTGATTTTCTTTTTGTGATTTTTAGATGGGGTACCAGATAAATCTTGATTTGAATCACTGCCTTTTCTTTGACTCTTGTTCTTTATTTATCCGGGAGGCGATCCCAAATAAACAGGTATGGAAGCTATAATTGTAAACCACGATCGAATCTATGGAAGCATTGGTTTATACATTCCTTTTAGTCTCAACTCTAGGAATAATTTTTTTCGCTATCTTTTTTCGAGACCCGCCTAAAGTTCCAACTAAAAAGGTGAAATGATTTGTCATTATCTCAATTGAAGTACGGATCCTCCCAATATTGGGAGGATCCGTACTTCAACTAGTCCCCGTGTTCCTCGAATGGATCTCTTAGTTGTTGAGAGGGTTGCCCAAAAGCAGTATATAAGGCGTACCCAGTAAAACTTACAAGTAAACCAGATAAAAAGATGGCAACTAGGGTTGCTGTTTCCATGATTATATAGTTTTAAGACATTATAAAGTTTTAAGACCACAATGGATCTATGATAAGATCATTTATTTACAACGGAATGGTATACAAAGTCAACAGATCTTACTGAATATAAAATATTATGGCTACACAAACCGTTGAAGGTAGTTCTAGATCTGGCCGCCCAAAACGAACTAATGCGGGGAGTTTATTGAAACCATTGAATTCAGAATATGGTAAAGTAGCTCCTGGGTGGGGAACTACTCCTTTGATGGGTCTCGCAATGGCTCTATTCGCGATATTCCTATCTATTATTTTGGAGATTTATAATTCTTCCATTTTACTGGATGGAATTTCAATGAATTAGATTCCCAAGAACCATTAACTGGCTTTTTCAATACAAAGTGAAGCGTTTAGGTTTCTGATTTTTATCCCATTCTATTTTGGTAGTTTGACCGTGGAATTTCTTTGTTTCTGTATTTCCGGAATATGAGTGTGTGACTTGGTATAAATGATCCTATGGATAGTACAGAGAATGGGTCTGTCATCTTGATAGAGATGGTTTTACTTCGTCGGATATTCATTCTAGTATCTGGAGCACGGAATATATGAAATAGATTACTATTAGAACTATGATTCATATTTAATAGTCAGACCTCGTGTCCGGACTTCAAAAAATTTTTTCAAAGAGTTAGAAGTTATAAATAGAAATATTTTTATTCTTTCAAACTTTCGTTTATGCTTATTTTGATCAAAGGACAAAACAAAGGTTTCTTTGGTTTGGATTTTTAGTCATTATATCTATTCATTGAATAAGTGATGATCCAATGGTTCTTACTCAGGGAATTTTGGGACTTAGACTTAGTTTGAAAGGGTTTTATTGAATCATCGTGGTTTTAGTATGAATCTGAGGTTTTAATCAATTCATAGGGTCTTAACAAGAGAATTCCTATCAATAATAAAGAAAACAGCAGTAAAGCCGCATTACACATAAATAACACCAAAGAAAATAGGTAAATAGAAGATTCAAGAGGCCTATAACGATCAATATATAGACGAATGAGCCGACTTGATTTTTTGGCATTATAACCACAAAGAAGAGCTTTCGGATTTTTATTCTTTAGTATCTTCAAAAAAAAATTGAATCATAAATCATAGAATTAATAAATTTCAAACTTTATATTACACACATCCGTTAGAACTAGTATTTGGGTGTTTCTGTTTGAGCCGTACGAGATGAAATTTTCATATACGGTTCTCCGGGGGGGTCCCCTTGATTTACCTATCTCAATAAAATCTATGATTGGTTCGAAGAACGTCTTGAGATTCAGGCAATTGCCGATGATATAACTAGTAAATATGTTCCTCCTCACGTCAACATATTTTATTGTCTAGGGGGAATTACGCTTACTTGTTTTTTAGTACAAGTAGCTACCGGGTTTGCTATGACTTTTTATTATCGTCCGACCGTTACGGAGGCCTTTGCTTCTGTTCAATATATAATGACTGAAGCTAATTTTGGTTGGTTAATCCGATCAGTTCATCGATGGTCGGCAAGTATGATGGTCCTAATGATGATCCTGCACGTATTTCGCGTGTATCTCACCGGCGGCTTTAAAAAACCTCGTGAATTGACTTGGGTTACAGGTGTGGTTTTGGGTGTATTGACCGCATCTTTTGGTGTAACTGGTTATTCCTTACCTCGGGACCAAATTGGTTATTGGGCAGTCAAAATTGTAACAGGCGTACCAGACGCTATTCCTGTAATAGGCTCGCCTCTGGTAGAGTTATTACGCGGAAGTGCTAGTGTAGGACAATCCACTTTGACTCGTTTTTATAGTTTACACACTTTTGTATTACCTCTTCTTACCGCCGTATTTATGTTAATGCACTTCCCAATGATACGTAAGCAAGGTATTTCTGGTCCTTTATAAAGAATATATACCATCTTGGAATCAATCATCTATCACTTGGGGTAGGAACACTAGTATTTCATTGCTACAAATATGGATTATTGAAAAAAAAATAAGACATGTATTGGGATATTTCTCTTCAACTCTACAAAAATTTATTATTTTTTTGACACTCATAGTTGAAGTGAATTTTCCGAAGATAAAATGGATTATGGGAGTGTGTGACTTGAACTATTGA